AATAATTAAAATAAACTCAATTTAATCGTTTTCGCAATAACTAAAATTTATATAAATAAGGTATTTAATAATTATGGCAACTAAATTCCCAAAATTTAGCCAAGCCCTAGCACAAGATCCAGCAACAAGACGCATTTGGTATGGAATTGCAACTGCGCATGATCTAGAAGCACACGATGGTATGACTGAAGAAAATTTATATCAAAAAATTTTCGCTTCACACTTTGGTCATTTAGCAATTATTTTTTTATGGACTTCTGGAAATTTATTCCATGTTGCATGGCAAGGAAATTTTGAAAAATGGGTTAGCAATCCATTAAAAGTAAAGCCAATCGCGCATTCAATTTGGGATCCACATTTTGGTGAATCAGCATTAAAAGCTTTTAGTAAGGGTAATACCTATCCTGTTAATTTTGCATATTCTGGTGTTTATCATTGGTGGTATACGATTGGTTTCCGAACAAATCAAGAATTATATACAGGTTCAATTGGACTATTGTTATTATCATGTGTGTTATTACTTGCTGGTTGGTTACATTTACAACCAAAGTTTCGCCCAAGTTTATCATGGTTTAAAAATAATGAATCACGTTTAAATCATCATCTATCAGGATTATTTGGTATTAGTTCATTAGCTTGGACTGGACATTTAGTGCATGTCGCAATTCCTGCATCTCGCGGAGTTCATGTTGGGTGGAATAACTTTTTGACAACGCCCCCACATCCAGCTGGATTAACTCCATTTTTTACAGGAAATTGGACAGCCTATGCAGAAAACCCTGATACAGCTAACCATATTTATGGAACGTCTGAAGGAGCAGGAACAGCTATCTTAACTTTTTTAGGCGGTTTTCATCCCCAAACACAATCTTTATGGTTGACGGATATTGCTCATCATCAATTGGCAATTGCTGTTGTATTTATTGTTGCTGGTCATATGTATCGTACAAACTTTGGTATTGGTCATAACATGAAAGAAATATTGGACGCTCATCGACCTCCTGGAGGACGATTAGGAGCGGGTCATATCGGGTTATTCCAAACCATTACAAACTCATTACATATGCAATTAGGATTAGCGTTAGCTGCCTTAGGTGTTGCTACATCATTAACAGCTCAGCATATTTATGCATTAACTCCATATGCTTTCTTATCAAAAGATTTTACTACAGAAGCAGCTTTATATACACATCATCAATATATTGCTGGTTTTTTGATGGTTGGTGCTTTTGCGCACGGAGCAATTTTTTTCGTACGGGATTATGATCCAGAATTAAACAAAAATAATGTGTTAGCGAGGATGTTAGAACATAAAGAAGCCATTATTTCACATTTAAGTTGGGCATCTTTATTTTTAGGTTTCCACACATTAGGTTTATATATTCATAATGATACAGTTGTTGCATTTGGCCAACCAGAGAAACAAATTCTATTTGAACCAGTTTTTGCAGAATATATCCAAGCTGCATCAGGAAAAGCTGTATACCAATTTGATGTTTTATTATCATCGTCAACTAGTCCAGCAACGATTGCAGGAAACCAAGTTTGGTTACCAGGTTGGATTGAAGCAATTAATAATGATAAAAACGATTTATTCTTAACAATCGGACCAGGTGATTTTTTAGTTCATCATGCAATTGCTTTAGGATTACATGTAACAGCTTTAATTTTAGTAAAAGGTGCATTGGATGCGCGTGGTTCAAAACTAATGCCAGATAAGAAAGATTTTGGTTATAGCTTTCCTTGTGATGGCCCAGGTCGTGGTGGTACATGTGATATTTCAGCATGGGATGCTTTTTATCTAGCAATGTTCTGGATGTTGAATACAATCGGTTGGGTTACATTCTATTGGCATTGGAAACATATGGCAATTTGGGGTGGTAATCCAGGTCAGTTTAACGAATCATCAAATTATATTATGGGTTGGTTAAGAGATTATTTATGGTTAAATTCATCACCATTAATCAATGGTTACAATCCTTTTGGTATGAATAATTTATCTGTCTGGGCATGGACTTTCTTATTTGCTCATTTAATTTGGGCAACAGGATTTATGTTTTTAATTTCGTGGCGTGGTTATTGGCAAGAATTAATTGAAACATTAGTTTGGGCTCACGAACGTACACCATTAGCAAATTTAATCCGTTGGCGTGATAAACCAGTAGCTTTATCTATTGTTCAAGCCAGATTAGTAGGTTTAGTTCACTTTAGTGTTGGATATATTTTAACTTACGCTTCATTTGTTATTGCTTCAACTTCAGGTAAATTTGCATAATTACAAAATTTATTTTTAGTTATATAATTAAATAACTCAACGAGAAATAGTTCGTTCTTTCAATATTATAATAATTACATTCTACTATAAAATACTTAAAAAATTTAAGTATTTTATAGTAGAATGTAAAATTTGCAGAGATCGATTTATATACCGTTAGTTTCAAAAATTTGTGCAGGTGTAGATACTTAATCAACTAATTGAACCAAAATAAAACCGATTAAAACTATTTTAATAACAGTTAAATAAAACTTAAGAATATCAGAAATAATCATAGTTTTATAACATATATTATCGACTTTCTAATTAGATTGTAATTAAATTTAAAATTTTTTTTCTTATAAAATGGAAATTTCAGTCTAGTATCTTACTTTTCAAAAAAATAGTCCGTCCTAACGGATACTTTTTTCGAAAAAAATCTATTGAAAAAGTCTGTATCTAAAAGAGAACATAAAATTCGACTAAATAATTTGTACTTATAGCATGTAAGAAATTAAAATTATTTACTAATTATTTTCTCATAAAGAATAAAATTATCAGAAATATTAAAAGTGGTTAAATCTTGAATATCTGTATAATAATTCTGGAGCATAAGTTTAACTTTATTTAGGCTTTATTAATCCGAATTGATATAATTCCTGAATTGATTCAATAAATAGTTGTTTCATATTACGAATTCGTTGATTGGAAACTCGATGTTGTTGAAAAAATTCTTATAAAAAATTCTTATAAATAAGATTTTTTAGTAGCACTTTTGGAACTAAATAATTGAATAGGTTCAAATTGAACCAAATATTGAGCGTTGCTGAATTTAATAACCTCTGTTTCAAACAAATCAGGGTATATAAATAAGTGTGGATAATCATAAATTTGTTTCAAAATAGACATTTTTACAATTAAAAATCTTTCTTCTTTTAGAACTTTAAAAAGCCCAATAATAGGATAGGATAACTTTCAAACTCATGAAGTGAAAAATTATTTACCAAGGGTTTAACGTGAGGAAGACTCAATAAACTTTGTTTAACTTTGATTCTGCGAGCTTGCTTCCTTGCTTCTTCCCTCTAGGAGCCTTCATCGCAATGAATTTTATAAATTTACACCTCACTCTTTGTTACACCTTCAATTATTCCTATAAATCTTTTTTTAATTTTTTTCATTAATATCGTTCTTAGCATTTTTTGATTAAACCTTGCATAATTTATTTAAATTTGATAATGTATGTAGTTATGTCTTTAATCACTAGAATATTCTAATATTAACTTAATTTTCGGGATATAGCTCAGCTTGGTAGAGCACCTGCTTTGGGAGCAGGGGGTCGTAGGTTCAAATCCTACTATCCCGAAATCAATAAAGTAGAATAGTTTTAAGAAGTTTAAGAAGCTATTAATTTTAAAATTTAAAAGAACTGAGGTCACTTTAAAAATAATGTAGAAAATTTAATTTCAAAAAACTATTGATAGAATTTTGTTTCTTTTTTATACTGAATATTTATATCTAATAGATTAAAATCTTATTAACATTAATTTAAAATTTTTAATGAGTTTAGACGAGAAATTTATTCCCATCCGCACTGCAGTTTATCAAATAGTTGAAAAATTTTTAAAAAAAATAGCGGGATTATTTGGATATCCCCAAAATCCTGGAATGCCAACTATTCATGAGGTGCCAAATGAAACATATGTGAGATCACAATTTTTTGATAATCTTCCAACGCATAAAACTTATTGGCCTCCCATCCAACAACCAGAAACTTGGTTTGAAATGATTCTGGGACCGGCACCCAAAGTTGAATCAATCCCACGATATATTTATGAAAATAAAGAGGAAGGGTTTTATAGTTTTTATATTGAAAATTATAAAAACCTTTATTTTTTACCTGATTGGCTTTCGGAGTTTATTCAAGTTCACTTAAATATTTGTTTAGATATCAGTCTTTTAGAAACAGTTCGTGAAATTCTATTTATAGGTTTAATAATTTATTCACAGATGGTGGTTCTTAGAATTGCTATCTCTTGGTTAATTTATATTAATCCCTATACTTTTCCATGGTGTTATCTTGCCGCGGCAGTCGATTGGACAGAAGATGTTTTACAAGGCATTGTGCCTGCAATCTTAGGTGTAAATATAACAGGTAGTGTGTTTCTTGGAGTGCTTGGAGTTATAGCCGATAGTTTAAATCATTTAGTTTTCACGATGCCATTTCTTCCAAGTGAAGCTGAAGAAACAAAAGTTTTAATTAATAATGACATGAAAGATATATTAGTTTTCCATTATTTACCAATATTATGGTATCGTCATTCAATTCCAAATAACATAAGAGAATATTGGTATTATAAAAATCCCGAAATTTTAGAATATATGCAGAAATCTTATAAAAATTTAAATATTCAATTTTTACCTGACAATGTTATTCAATATTTAAATCTAGAGACAACTAATTCATTCATAAGTCAAATTAATATTCTTAGTGATTCAGTATCTACATAACTCTTATCAATAATCGGTGCTAATTTTCTTCAAATTATGTTAACCAAATCCGAAAGTTTTAAAGCGAAAATCTAAAAATTATTTAAACATACCACTCATCTTAAAATGGCTTGAAATAGATTTTCTAATCTTTTTAAGATGAGTTTGTAATTTTCTCAAGAAAAGCAAGAAAAGGTAACTCTAAATAATAGAAGCTAAGTCAAGTGAAAATAAATATTGATGAACATTACTTGTAAATTCGTTTAAGGTTTAGTTGTAAAAGTGGTAATAATATTTTAATAAAAGGGCTAAACACCATAAGAGAAAATTTTTTCTAAGCTATATATTCTCGCTATCTGTTAGGTTTTCAGTAGTAAGTTGAGTTCTATTGCCGGGTGGTCATAGACTCACAAATATAAAACTATTTCAATGTTGTAATCACGATATTCAATCACGAAGCAATACGTACTAGTGTTAGAGAATCGCCTAATTATAATTAATCAAATAAAAAGAATGTTTAATATTACTGTTCAGAATTCGACTGTGATTCTAAGCAAGTTCAATCAAAATATAAGTATGCATCAAATTTCAGTATAAACGGCAATTATAATACATTAAATGGGTAATTATTTCAAGAAGCTTTAATATAATAGACTATATGAGAGAATTTAAACCAAAATCGGCTAATTACGAGGGAACGAATGTTTCTGGAAGAGCGAAGCGACTCCCGCCCATCGTCTTTTAACCAATTATTATTATGACATATAATTATCAAAAATGATGGGTGTTCCATTGGAACGCTGAAAAGAGCGGTCATTTCGTTGATTGTTTAAGTTTACAAAGTTTATTGAATAAAATAGCGAAAGAAGGGGTGTTTCCAAAAGAAAAAGGGATTAAGAGTTGTTAAGACTTGTCGGTTTCATTATCAGGGTTGATTTGAATTAAAAGGATCTTGTATAGGAAAAAAATAATTGTTAAAATTGTTCAATAGTTTAGGTTGTGTAAAAAATTTGACTTTCTCCACAGAACGTTTATATAATAGTACATAGTATTGTACCAAGTCATAAACTCGTGTAGAAGGTCCTTGGTTCGCCGGAACAGATTTATATAGAAAACACCATAGTTATATAGATCTAATTTACTCTTGAATTGGCAGAAAAAGTTCTTAAATGTCTTAAAAAGTCTTTTAGGGGAGACATTTAGATCGAGGAAAGTAATTTGGGTTCAAGATCCTAAAGGGGGTTCAGGTAAATCGACTTTTCTAAAGTATTTATCGTTAAACCAAAAAAGGCTGAGAGTTAAAAAATTACCATTAGATAAGCCAGATATAGATTACGTATGCTGGTTTGTAAGATAGTTGAACGAGAGGATGTAGACACGTTTTCATTCGATTTTACTCGAACACTGGAGGCAGAAACCCATATCGAAAATTTATTTCAAATTGTAAAAGAGATCGAAAATGGACATATCGTTTCGGTTATGTTTGGTAAACGATTAGATTAGATGTTTTACTCAATAATCCGTTTATCATTATTTTTATTGATGATGATATTTTGTTGTATTTTCATTACCTAATTATGACATAGTAAGGAAATTCAATATAATAAGTTATTTAAGACTCGTAAAACCTTTGATTATAGTAATCATGATTTTAATTTAATAACATATCTTTAAGATAAGATCGTCAAGTGAATTATGTTAAAAAATCAGAAAATTATAATCATTAAGGAGTTTTTATGTAATTTATAAAGTCGTCACACAAAAGATATTTATTACATGATTTCGGTTCAAAACGCTACTGCCAATATGCTAGCAGATATTCACAATGCAGAAAGTATGGTATAGTTGTAAGTGTAACCAATACCAATGGTAAACCTGTTTTTCTAATAAAAAATTTTTAATTAAAAAATAGAATTTGCATAATAAAGATTACAAAAATAAAAATGAAAAGTACCAATAGATCAAAATTATTTGATCTGTGCTTATAAATCCAAAATTTCATAAATTGATAGGTTGGAAACTTGTATTTAATTTGGGAATGGAAAATAAATGATCTTTTTGAGGTGATTGAAGAGTTAAAGAATTCTTTTATAGTCGATATAATGTATGGAAACTTTAATCGGGCTTTTTTAAAACCGTCGATTGTGCTGATATTTACTAATGAAGATATAAGCAAGTTTGGTGACTATTTATCCCTAGATCGTTGGGAGTCATTCACAATATGTCACAGTAGTGATGAGCTAGCGTATATTGATTTATACGATCATCATTTTAGAGTACCATTTGAGGAGTACCTGAAGACTAAATTAAAGAACTGCTCAAATGGTTGACGAGAGATATTGACAATTTGTATTATAATACAAATTGTCAATATTTTGTAGTTGAGTTTATAAAAATTATTAATCATTTTATGGTCAAAAGTGATATTTTGAGGTTCTATGTTGGCGTTTTAGTTATGTTCTTAACCTACAGACTAGTTTTTTCACTTGTTTTCAATACTCTTGAAACTGCAGAGCAAATTGCTTTACAAGAGAAACAGGCTAATGATAGAAAAAGTACTCGCTCTACTGACTATAAAATTATTTCTAATAATTTGAGAGGTGGTCAAGGTAAGGCGGTAACTTGGTTTATACGTAAAGTGGTTCCAGGGGTTTATAAAAGGGCTATGCAAATAGCAGTATCATCTGGTGTTGTAGTTACGTTAAGTGTTATGCGAGGAATAGCTAGCTATGATTGGTGGGCTACTTATATTTCTTATGGGTTGGTTAATTTAACAGAAGAAGATAGAATTATATTAGCTAGTTTAAGGCGTATGCGATTGGGCTTACCAATTGGTATTGTTTGTATATCAGTTACGACTGAGTTGCAGCTTATGTTGTATAACGGTGATTTTAAGGAAGCTATCGATGAGTGGATGGTTCTTCTAACACGTTATGATAAATTGTCTGAGGCAGACCCGAAAAAAATGGTTTCTTTACCTGTATTGTGCTGTTTATAACGGGGCTTTTAGTGAAATATCCTGGCTTTGCGATTAATTTGTTACGTTATTTACAATATTTGTGTGTTACTGGTAGGATCAGTTATAAGACTTATTTAGAAATTTTATGGCAAATTTTAATTGAATCTGAGCGTGATCAAATACCTGCTCGTAAAGCAGTATTTAATTTTGTGATAAAAAATTTTTTCTCTGATTAATTATTGAGTTTAAAAAAAACTCCCAAAATTTTCAAAAAACTCCCAGTTTTTTTAGCACTTGGGAGTTTTTTGAGGCTATTATAGCGCGTCATAGAAGCTTATGGATTAAAAAACTCCCAAAACTCCCAGACTTTCTATATAATATAGAATAGGTTAGTGGATTTACTAGCCGAAGGCTACTACTAACCTATTAAATTTTTTGAATTTGTTAAAATCTGTCAAGATTTTTAGATCTGTTGAAATCTATTCAGATTTCAGCAGATTTCTCTATTGTTTAAAATTAAGAAAACTTAAAATGATACATAGTTTGCAAAAGCGTTGGGTCTTTACCTGGAATGCTGATAAAAACGGCAAATTACAATCATCTGAATCT